TTTTATTATTTATATAAAATTTATTAATTACGGTTTTATAAAATTTAACGTTAAAATATAAATTAATCTATATGTGAGCCTACGTGTATAATATATATATATTAAATATTTACATTATAAAAATTATATTAATTAATTAAAAAATTAATTAATTAATATTTATATATATATATTAAATTTTTGTTTAATTAAAATATATATTTATAATATATTTTTATTTAATTTGAATTACAATTGATTTATAATTAAATTAATTTTTATAATAATATTACTAGAAAAAAAATAAGAGAAATAATAAAAATTTATTAATGTCTATTAAATATATAACATAAAAAAAAAAAAAAAAAAATCTATGTAAAAAATGAAATGAATAAATAAAATTTTTATGTTTTTTATAATTTATTATAAATTTATTTTACATGTAAATTTTAGTATATAATTTTGATTATTTTAATAATAATTAATTTAATTATACAGTAATTAAAATTAAAAATTTAAGAAATTAAGATTTAGTAATATATAAATTAATAACTAATTTTGTGCCAGCAGTTGCGGTTAAACAAAATTTAAATTAAATTATTTCAGTATATAATAAATAATAGATAATTAAATTAAATATTAAATTATTAAGTGAAATTTTAATTTAATTTAAAATTATATTAAAATTATGATTTAATAAATTTTATTTTAAACTAGGATTAGATACCCTATTATTAGAAATTTAATTAAAAATACTAAAATAGTAAATAAAATATATTGAAACTTAAATAATATGGCGGTATTTTAGTTCATTTAGAGGAATCTGTCTAATAATTGATAATCCACGAATAAATTTACTTAATTTATAATTTTGTATATCATTGTTAAAAAAATATTTATAAATAAAAATAATATTTAAAAATTTAAAATAAAATTTAATTCAAATCAAGATGCAGATTATAATTAAGTTTAAGATGGATTACAATAAATTTATTTAAATGAAAAGAATTTTGTAATATTTAATTGAAGGTGGATTTAAATGTAATTTTAATTAATTTATTAAAATGATTAAAAATTAGGATATGTACATATTGCCCGTCACTTTCATTTAAAAATTGAAATAAGTCGTAACAAAGTAGAGGTACTGGAAAGTGTTTCTAGAATGAACAAATTAGAGCTTGTTAAGTATTTCATTTACATTGAAAAGAAATTAAAATAATTAATTAGTTTGAGGGGGAAAATTAATAAAATATAAATAATAAAAAAATTTTTAATATTGGGGGATATTAAAGTATTTTTTTAAAAAAAAATAAATTATTTTATAGTTAAATAGTATTGGAAAAGAAATTTGAAATAATTGAAAATAAATTAATAAAAAAGTAATTTTTATTTAATGTATCTTGTGTATCAGAGTTTATTAAAAAATATTTTTTTTAAGAAAAGATCTCGAATTTAAAAGAGTTAATTAATTATAAAAGTTAATGTTGAAAAATTATTTTAAATAATTAATTTGAAATGAAATGTTAATCGTTTTTAAATATATCTAGTTATTTTAGAAAAAAATTTAATTTAAAATTTAAAAAATTTTATTTTTAATTATAATTAAAAATAAAATTTTAAAATTAAATATATTAAGGGATAAGCTTTAATATAAAAATTTATAGTAAGATAAAATTTAAATAAAAATTTTAAAATTTATATTGTTTAAAAATTATAATTTATTATAAAAAAATTTTATTTTTAATAAAATTTAATTAAAAATTTAATTTTATATAAAATAATAATACAAATAAAAAAAAATTAGAAATAATGATAAAATTAGTATATTATAATAAATATAATTTAATTAATTAAAATTAAATTTAAGGAATTTGGCAAAATTTTATATTCACTTGTTTATCAAAAACATGTCTTTTAGGTAATAATTTAAAGTCTAATCTGCCCACTGATATTATATATTAAAGGGCTGCAGTATATTGACTGTACAAAGGTAGCATAATCAATAGTCTTTTAATTGAAGACTTGTATGAAAGATTTGATGAAATATAAACTGTCTCTAATTTAAATATAAAATTTAATTTTTTAGTTAAAAAGCTAAAATAAATTTAAAAGACGAGAAGACCCTATAGAGTTTTATATTAAAATTACTTAAGATTATATATATAATTAAAAATTAAAAGTAAAATTAATATTTTGTTGGGGTGATAAAAAAATTAATATAACTTTTTTTAAATAAAAACATAAATAAATGATTAATTGATCCATTTATTATGATTAAAAGAAAAAATTACCTTAGGGATAACAGCGTAATATTTTTTTTTAGTACGAATAAAAAAAAAAGTTTGCGACCTCGATGTTGGATTAAGATAAAATTTAAATGCAAAAGTTTAAAATTTTGATCTGTTCGATCATTAAAATCTTACATGATCTGAGTTCAAACCGGTGTGAGCCAGGTTGGTTTCTATCTTTAAAATAATAGTAAATATTTTAGTACGAAAGGATCAAATATTTTTAATAATTAAAATTTAATGAATATTAATAATTAATAATTAAACTATTTTGACAGATAAATGTGATGATTTTAGAAGTCATAAATGTATAATTATATTATATAGATAGTATATGATAATACAAGATTTATATAATATTATTATTGGGGTTTTAATTTTATTAATTGGGGTTTTAATTGGTGTAGCTTTTTTAACTTTATTAGAGCGAAAAGTTTTAGGTTATATTCAAATTCGAAAAGGTCCAAATAAAATAGGTATATTAGGTATTTTACAGCCATTTTGTGATGCAATTAAATTATTTTCTAAAGAACAAGTATATTTAAATTATTCAAATTATTTTTCTTTTTATTTTTCTCCAATTATTAGATTTATATTATCCTTAATGATTTGATTATTAATTCCTTATGTTTTTAATATAATTAATTTTAATTTAGGATTATTATTTTTTTTATGTTGTTCAAGAATTGGGGTTTATACTTTATTAATTGCTGGTTGGTCTTCAAATAGAAATTATTCTTTATTAGGGGGATTACGGGCAGTGGCTCAAACAATTTCTTATGAGGTAAGATTATCTTTAATTTTAATATCAAGTATTATTTTAATTATAGATTTTAATATAATTAAATTTAATGAATATCAGTATTTAATTTGATTGATGATAATAATAATTCCATTAAGAATATGTTTTTTATCTTCATTAATAGCTGAAACTAATCGTACTCCTTTTGATTTTGCTGAAGGAGAAAGAGAATTAGTTTCAGGATTTAATATTGAATATAGAAGAGGGGGATTTGCTTTAATTTTTTTAGCTGAATATTCTAGTATTTTATTTATAAGATTATTATTTGTTATTATTTATATAGGAGGTTATGAATTAACTTTAATATTTTATTTGAAATTAGTATTTTTATCTTTTTTTTTTATTTGAGTTCGTGGTACATTACCTCGTTATCGTTATGATAAATTAATATATTTATGTTGAAAAAGATATTTACCTCTATCTTTAAATTATTTATTATTTTTTATAGGTTTAAAAATAATTTTAATATATAAAATAAATTTAGTATAAATTAATAGAATACTTATTCTTTCTTAAGTTTTCAAAACAAATGCTTTTACAAGCTCATTAATTAAAAATTAAAAATTAATTTATCTCAAAATTTATTTAAAATTGGGTTAATAATAAAATAAGAAAAATAGATTAATGTTATAATTTGGCCAACAATAATATAAGGATCTTCAACAGATCGGGCTCCAATTCAAGTTAATAAAATAATTGTTGTAATTAAAAATCAAAATAAAATTTGATTTAAAGGATAAAATTGTATACCTTGAATTTTTTTATTAAATGTAAAAGGTAAAATAATTAAAATTAAAATAGATATTATTAAAGCAATTACACCTCCTAATTTATTGGGGATAGATCGAAGAATAGCATAAGCAAATAAAAAATATCATTCCGGTTGAATATGAATTGGGGTAACTAAAGGATTAGCTGGGATAAAATTATCAGGATCTCCTAATAAATAAGGATTGATAAGAGAAAGAAAAGTTAAAATTGAAATTAAAATAATAAATCCAATTAAATCTTTAAATATAAAAAATGGATGAAAAGGAATTTTATCTAAATTTCTATTAATTCCTAATGGGTTATTAGATCCTGTTTTATGGAGAAATAATAAATGAATTATAGTTAATATAAGAATAATAAATGGAAATAAAAAATGAAATGTATAAAATCGAGTTAAGGTTGCATTATCGACTGCGAATCCCCCTCAAATTCAATTAACTAATGTAGTTCCTAAATAAGGAATAGCTGATAATAGGTTAGTAATTACTGTGGCTCCTCAAAAAGATATTTGTCCTCATGGTAATACATATCCTATAAAAGCGGTAGCTATTAATATAAATAAAATAATAACGCCAATTATTCAAGTAAATTTTAAATTAAATGATTCGTAATAAATTCCTCGACTAATATGAAAATAAATACAAATAAAAAAAAAAGATGCTCCGTTAGCATGTAAAGTTCGAATTAATCAACCATAATTAACATTTCGACAAATATAATTAACTCTAAAAAAAGCTAAATCAATATTAGCTGTATAATATATAGTTAAAAATAGTCCTGTTAAAATTTGAATTATTAAACATAAAGCTAGTAATGAACCAAAATTTCATCATGAGGAAATATTAGATGGAGTTGGAAGATCAATTAATGATCTATTAATAATTTTAATTACTGGGTGATTTTTACGAATTGGTTTATATAAATTTATCATTAGTTATTAAATGATCGTAAAGGACCAAAAAAGATATTTGTAATTTTTACAATTGCAATTAAAGTAATAAATAAATAAGTAATTAATATTAATATTATAAAATAATTTTGTTTGTTATATAATTTAGATAAATTAAAGTTATACTCATTATTAAAAAATAATATTGAATTAAAAAAATTAATTATTTCATCATTAAATAAAAAATTTATTCAGGTTAAATTATTCTTAAATAAAACTCTGAAAATTATAATAAATAAAATATAAATAGAAGAAAATTTAATAAGAAAGTGAATTTTAAATAATTCATTTGAGGCTATTCTTGAAACATAAATAAATAAAACTAATAATCCCCCTAAAAAAATTAGGAATAAAATATAAGAAAATCAATAAGTATTAATTAATATTCCTGAAATTAAACAAATAAAAAGGGTTTGAATTAAAATTAATAATCCTATTGCAAGTGGATGGTTAATAAAATATAATAAAATTGAAATAGAAATTAATGAAATAGATAATAATATTTTTAAAATATCAAAGAGTAGTTTATAAAAATAATAATTTTGGAGATTATAGATAAAGAAAATCTTTTTCTTTGAAGTTTTTAAAGAAAATTCTTATTTTTGATTTACAAGACCAAGGTTTTTATTAAACTATAAAAACTTAAAACAAATGTTAAATATAAGATTAATTATTATTATTATATTTATATTTGGGAATATAATTTTTGTATCAAAACATAAACATTTATTAATTGTATTAATAAGTTTAGAATTTATAGTATTGAGAATTTTTTTTTTAATATTATTATATTTAATAACGATTAATTATAATTTATACATATTAATAGTATTTTTAGTTTTTTCTGTTTGTGAGGGGGCATTAGGGTTATCTATTTTAGTTTCTATAATTCGAACTCATGGTAATGATTATTTTCAAAGTTTTAATTTAATTTAATGATAAAATTTTTATTAATAATAATTTTTATAATTCCTTTATGTTTTAAAAAAAATATATTTTGATTGGTTCAAATATTATTAATATTCATAATACTAATATTTATAAATTCTACTATTAATATTATAAATTTTTGTAATTTAAGTTATATATTAGGTTATGATATAATTTCTTATGGATTAATTTTATTAAGAATTTGAATTAGAAGATTAATATTAATAGCGAGAGAAAGATTATATAAAAATAATTTTTATTCAAGTTTATTTTTATGTAATATTATTTTTTTAATATTAATATTATATTTAACTTTTAGAGTAATAAATTTATTTTTGTTTTATTTATTTTTTGAAAGAAGATTAATTCCAACTTTAATATTAATTATTGGTTGAGGGTATCAACCTGAACGAATTCAAGCAGGAATATATTTATTATTTTATACATTATTTGCTTCTTTACCTTTATTATTAGGAATTTTTTATATTTATAAAAATATAAATTATATAATAATTTATTTTTTAAAGTTTTATGATTATAATTTATTAATTTTATATTTAAGTTTAATTATTGCTTTCTTAGTAAAAATACCAATATATTTCGTTCATTTATGACTTCCTAAAGCTCATGTAGAAGCTCCAATTTCTGGATCTATAATTTTAGCTGCAATTATATTAAAATTAGGGGGTTATGGTCTTTTACGAATTATAATTATTTTACAAAAAATTAATTTAAAGATAAGATTTATTTGAATAGTAATTAGTTTAATTGGGGGTTTTTATATTAGAATAAAATGTTTTTGTCAAATTGATATAAAATCTTTAATTGCTTATTCATCTGTAGCTCATATAAGAGTTGTAATTGGGGGTATTATAACAATAAATTATTGAGGTTATATAGGGTCTTATATTTTAATAATTGGTCATGGTTTGTGTTCTTCTGGAATATTTTGTTTATCAAATATAAATTATGAACGATTAAATAGTCGAAGATTATTTATTAATAAAGGTATAATAAATTTTATACCTTCAATAAGTTTATGATGATTTTTATTAATATCTTCTAATATATCTTCTCCTCCATCATTAAATTTAATAGGGGAAATTAGATTAATTAATAGATTGATGAGATGATCTTGAATAAGAATAATTATATTAATATGTATTTCATTTTTTAGAGCTGGATATAGATTATATTTATATTCATATACTCAACATGGAAAATATAATATAGGGGTTTATAGATTTTATACAGGTACTTCTCGGGAATATTTAATATTATTATTACATTGATTACCTTTAAATATTTTAATTATAAAAATTGATTATAGAATAATTTGATTTTACTTAAATAATTTAAAATTAAAATATTGATTTGTGGAGTCAAATATATGGATAAATTCATTTTAAGTTATTAATAAATTTTCTATTTGCTTTATTAGATTTTTTTTTTTATTTTTTTTTATATTAATAAATTTTTTTATGATAATTTATTTTATTATAAATAATATAGTTATTTTTTTGGAGTGGGAAATTATTTCTTTTAATTCAGTTAATATTGTATTTTCTATTTTATTAGATTGAATATCTTTATTATTTATAATATTTGTTTCTTTAATTTCTTTATCAGTTATTTTTTATAGTAAAAGTTATATAAGATCTGAATTGAATTTAAATCGGTTTATTATTTTAGTTTTATTATTTGTATTTTCTATAATTTTATTAATTATTAGACCTAATATAATTAGAATTTTTTTAGGTTGAGATGGTTTAGGTTTAGTTTCTTATTGTTTAGTAATTTATTATCAAAATATAAAATCTTATAATGCTGGTATATTAACTGCTTTATCAAATCGAGTAGGAGATGTTATGATTTTAATATTAGTTTCTTGAATATTAAATTATGGAAGTTGAAATTATATTTTTTATTTAAATTTTATGAGAAATGATTTTTCTATAAAAATAATTAGTTTATTAGTTATTATTGCTGCTATGACAAAAAGAGCTCAAATTCCATTTAGTTCTTGATTACCTGCAGCAATATCTGCCCCAACTCCAGTTTCTGCTTTAGTTCATTCTTCTACTTTAGTAACTGCTGGGGTTTATTTATTAATTCGATTTAATAATGTATTGATTGAAATATTTTTTTTTAAATTTTTATTATTGTTTTCTGGTTTAACAATAATAATAGCTGGAATTTGTGCTAATTATGAATTTGATTTAAAAAAGATTATTGCTTTATCTACATTGAGACAATTAGGTTTAATAATAAGAATTTTAACAATGGGATTTTATGATTTAGCTTTTTTTCATTTATTAACTCATGCTATATTTAAAGCTTTATTATTTATGTGTGCTGGTGTAATTATTCATATAATAAATAATAATCAAGATATTCGAATTATAGGTGGAGTTAGAATTTATATTCCTTTAACTTCTTTATGTATAAATATTTCAAATTTAGCTTTATGTGGAATTCCATTTTTAGCTGGATTTTATTCTAAAGATATAATTTTAGAAATAGTTAGAATAAATAATTTAAATTTATTAATTTTTTTTTTATATTATTTTTCTACTGGCTTAACAATATTTTATACTGTTCGTTTATTAATATATTTAATAATTAATGATTATAATTTATTATCTATTTATAATTTATATGATGAAGATTATATTATATTAAAAAGTATATTTATTTTATTATTTATAAGATTAGTTTCAGGAAGAATTTTAAGTTGACTAATTTTTTATTATCCGTATATAATTTATTTACCTTTTTCTTTAAAATTAATAGTAATTTATGTTAGTTTTATAGGATTATTAATAGGATGATTAATTAGTAATATAAATATTTATTCTTTAAATAAATATTTAATATTTTATAATTTAAGAAGATTTTTAACTTTTATATGATTTTTACCTAATTTATCGACTTATGGTTTAAATTATTATTTTTTAAATTTTAGTCAAGTTTTAAAAAAAAATATTGATATAGGATGAAGAGAAATATATAGAGGACAAGGAATATATAAAATTATTAAATTTTACTCTTTAGTTAATATAGTTTATCAAATAAATAATTTTAAAATTTATTTATTTAGATTTATTTTATGGATAATAATTTTTATTATTTTAATTGTAATTTATTTAAATAGCTTAATAAGAGTATAATATTGAAGATATTAAGGTGATTAATTTAATCTTTAAATAATATTTATAAAAAAATTTTTTTTATTTTTACAATGAAAATGTAAAGTTTTATTTAAACTATATAAATGATTATATATATATATATAAGAAATATTAATGATTTTATTCACTAAAAATTAAGTTAGCAGCTTAATTATATATATATATTTCTTAATTGGAATTTATAATTCAATTTTATCATTAACAGTGATATACCTCTTTTTTGGTTTCAATTAATAAATAAGGAGTTTATTAACTCTATCTTTTAAGTCGAAATTAAATGCAAATTGCTTCTTATTTAAGATAAATTGAAAATTCAATATTATTTGAATGCAAATCAAATGTTTTAATAAACTATAATCCTAATTTGTTCAGTTTAATATATTTTGGTTTCATTCATGATAAAGTCCTATTAATAAAATAATAATAAAAAAAAAATTGATTTTAAATCAGGTGATAAAATTAACTTTTAAAAAAGTAGGAATTATGGGAAAAATTAAAGCAATTTCTACATCAAAAATTAAAAAAATTACTGTAATTAGGAAGAAATGTAATGAAAATGGAATACGAGATAATGATTTAGGATCAAATCCACATTCAAATGGTGAACATTTTTCTCGGTCAAGAAAAGATTTTTTTGAAATAATAAATGAAATTATTATAAAGATATTAGATAAAATAATTATAATTATGAATATTATTATTATTAAAATAATTATTTATATTAATAAAAAATTAAACTTTTTGATTGGAAGTCAAACATACTAAATATATTATATAAATAATTAATTTCCTCATCAATAAATAGAAATATAAAGGAAAAGTCATACTACATCAACAAAATGTCAATATCAAGCAGCTGCTTCAAATCCAAAGTGATGAGTATTAGAAAAATGGTTATTTGAATGTCGAATAAAACAAGTTAATAAAAAAATAGTTCCAATAATTACATGAAGACCATGAAATCCTGTAGCTATAAAAAATGTTGATCCATAAATTCTATCGGCAATTGAAAAGGGGGCTTCAATATATTCATAGGCTTGAAGAATTGTAAAGTAAATACCTAATAAAATAGTAATTAATAAACTTTGTGAAGTTTGGGTAAAATTATTTTCTATTAAAGCATGATGGGCTCATGTAATAGTAATTCCTGAAGTAATTAAAATAATAGTATTAAGTAGGGGAATTTGAAATGGATTAAAAGTTATAATTCTTATAGGGGGTCATATAGATCCAATTTCAATATTAGGTGAAAGACTTCTATGAAAAAATGCTCAGAAAAATGATATAAAAAAGAAAATTTCTGATAAAATAAATAAAATTATTCCTCATCGAAGACCTTTTATAACTAAAATTGTATGTTTACCTTGGAATGTACTTTCTCGACAAATGTCTCGTCATCATTGATATATAGTTAATAAAATAATAATATATCTTAAAATAATTAAATTTAAGTTAAAATTATGGAATCATTTTACTATTCCAGTAACTAAAGTTATTACTCCAATAGCTCCAGTTAAAGGTCAAGGACTATAATCTACAAGATGATATGGATGGTTATGATTAAATGACATTTGTTAATTAATTTACTTCACTAGAATAAAGAGTACTTAAAATAGTAATAACATATGATTGAATAATTGCTACAGCAGATTCTAAAATTAATAATATAATTTGAATAATTAATAATAATAATAATAAATAATTAGTTATATTTGTTCCTGTATTACTTAATAAAGTTAATAATAAATGACCGGCAATTATATTAGCTGTAAGTCGAACAGCTAAAGTTCCAGGACGAATAATATTTCTAATTGTTTCAATTAATACTATAAAAGGTATTAAAATAGTTGGAGTTCCTTGAGGAATTATATGAATAAATATATGTTGAGTATTATTAATTCATCCATAAATTATAAATCTTAATCATAAAGTTATTGATAATGATAGTGAAATATTTAAATGACTAGTTCTAGTAAAAATATAAGGGAATAACCCTAAGAAATTATTAAATAAAATAAAAAAAAATAATGAGATAAAAATAAAAGTTGATCCATTATATTTATTAATTCCTAAAAGAGTTTTAAATTCTTTATGTAATTTAGAAGAAATAAAATTTCATAAAATAAAATGACGATTAGGAATTAATCAAAAAGAATAAGGAATAAATATTAAACCAATAAAAGTTCTTAATCAGTTAATTGATAAATTAAAAATATTAGTTGAGGGATCAAAAATTGAAAATAAATTATTTATCATTTTCAATAAATATTTTTTGAGAATTTTTTATTAAAATTATTAAAATTAATATTTTTATAATTAAAAATGAAATAATTTATAATATTAAAAATAATAAAAATTCTAATAAAAAAAATTAATGAAAAAATTCAATTAATAGGTATTATTTGAGGAATAAAAGAATATTACTAAAGTAATAATTTAAATTTGACATATTTATGTTATAAATTAACTAATTCTTTCATTAGAAGTAATTGCTAATTTACTATAAAATGGTTTAAGAGACCATTACTTGCTTTCAGTCATCTAATGATGAATAATTATTAATTCAGTTAATAAAGTTTTTAATTGAAATTCTTTCAACTACAATTGGTATAAAACTATGATTTGCTCCACAAATTTCAGAACATTGTCCATAGAAAATTCCAGGTCGGTTAATGAAAAATCTTGTTTGGTTTAATCGACCTGGATTAGCATCGACTTTTACTCTTAAAGATGGAATAGTTCATGAGTGAATAACATCAGTAGCTGTAATTAAAATACGAATTTGATTATTTATAGGTAAAATAATTCGATTATCTACATCTAATAGACGAAAATTATTTAAATTATTTGTTGATTGAATTATATATGAATCAAATTCAACATTATTAAAATCTGAATATTCATAACTTCAATATCATTGGTGTCCAATTGATTTTAAGGTAATTAAAGGGTTATTAAGTTCATCTAATAAATATAAAAGTCGTAAAGAAGGTAAAGCAATAAAAATAAGAGTAATTGCTGGTAAAATAGTTCAAATTAATTCAATTATTTGTTCTTCTAATAAAAATCGATTAATATATTTATTAAAAAATAAATTGATTATTAAATATGACACTAAAATTGTAATTATAATTAAAATAATTAAAGTGTGATCATGAAAAAAAATAATTTGTTCTATTAAAGGAGAAGCTCTATTTTGATAATTAAAATTAGATCATGTTGCCATATTCTAAAAAAAGGATAATCCTTTATAAATGGGGTTTAAATCCATTACATATAATCTGTCATATTAGAAATTACTTAAAATAGGTAATTCATTATATGAATGTTCAGCTGGAGGTAAATTTTGATATCATTCAATTGATGAGGATATATTTAAAGGAAAAATAATTAAACGTTGATTAATTATAGATTCTCAAATAATAAGTATTATTATAATTATTGAAAATAAGGAAATATAAGAACCGAAAGAGGAAATAATATTTCATGAAATAAAATTATCAGGATAATCTGAGTAACGACGAGGTATTCCAGCTAATCCTAAAAAATGTTGAGGAAAAAAAGTTAAATTAACTCCAATAAATATTGAAATAAATTGAATTTTTAATAAGTAAGGATTTATTATTAATCCTGTAAATAAGGGGAATCAATGAATAAATCCTCCAAAAATAGCAAATACAGCTCCTATAGATAAAACATAATGAAAATGAGCTACAACATAATAAGTATCGTGAAGAGTAATATCAATTGATGAGTTAGCTAAAACAACTCCTGTTAAACCTCCTACTGTAAATAAAAAAATGAATCCTAATCTTCATAATATTGATGGGCTATAATTAATTTGAGTTCCATGGAGGGTAGCTAATCAACTAAAAATTTTAATTCCTGTTGGTACAGCAATAATTATAGTAGCTGATGTAAAATAAGCTCGTGTATCAATATCTATTCCTACTGTAAATATATGATGAGCTCATACAATAAATCCAAGAAGACCAATTGCTATTATAGCATAAATTATTCCTAAATAACCAAAGGTTTCTTTTTTACCTCTTTCTTGGGAAATTATATGAGAAATTATACCAAATCCAGGTAAAATTAAAATATAAACTTCTGGATGACCGAAAAATCAAAATAAATGTTGATATAAAATTGGATCTCCTCCTCCAGCTGGATCAAAAAATGAAGTATTTAAATTACGATCAGTTAAAAGTATAGTAATAGCTCCTGCTAATACAGGTAAAGATAATAATAGAAGAATAGCTGTAATACCTACAGATCAAATAAATAGGGGTATTTGATCAAAAGATATATTATTAATTCGTATATTAATAATAGTTGTAATAAAATTAATTGCTCCTAAAATTGAGGAAATACCAGCTAAATGTAATGAAAAAATGGCTAAATCAACTGAAGATCCTCCATGAGCAATATTAGATGAAAGTGGGGGATAAACTGTTCATCCTGTTCCTGCTCCATTTTCAACAATTCTACTTGAAATTAGTAAAATTAATGATGGGGGTAAAAGTCAAAATCTTATATTATTTATTCGGGGGAAAGCTATATCTGGGGCTCCTAATATAAGAGGTACTAATCAATTTCCAAATCCTCCAATTATAATGGGTATAACTATAAAAAAAATTATAATAAAAGCGTGAGCAGTTACAATAGTATTATAAATTTGATCATCTCCAATTAATGAACCTGGATTTCCTAATTCAGTTCGAATTAATAAACTTAAAGAAGTACCTACTATTCCTGCTCAAATTCCAAAAATAAAATATAAAGTTCCAATATCTTTATGATTTGTTGAAAAAAGTCATTTTCGCTAAATAAAATGGCTGAGTTTATAAGCGATAAATTGTAAATTTATTAACGAGAATTAATCTCTTTTATTAAAGTCTTATATTCAATAATGATATTAAATTGCAAATTTTAAGGTGTAAATAATACTAAGGCTTAAAGAAATTTCTTTATAAATAATTTTGAAGATTATTAGTTTATAGTTAACTTAAAACCTTAGAAAAAAAAAGTTCTAATAACTATACCTAATAAAGAAATAAAATTAAGAAAATAAATAAAAATTAAAAAATTATTTTTAATAAAAATTTTAAATCATTTTAATTTAAAAGAAAAAAATAATAAAGAAGAATAAATAATACGAATATAAATAAATAATAAAATTAAACTTGATATAATAAATATAAAAGAAATAATAAAAAAATTATTATTTAATAAGTAATTAATAACAAATCATTTAGGAAAAAATCCTAAAAAAGGAGGTAAACCTCCTAAGGAAAGAAAATTAATTATAATTGAAATTTTAATTAAAAAATTTATATTAAAAAAAAATAATTGATTAATAAAAAAAATATTAATAATATAAAATAAAAAACATGCAATAGATGTAAAAATTGAATAAAAAGTAAAATAAATTATTCAAAGATTTTCTCTAATAATAATAGAACAAATTATTCAACCTAAATTATTAATAGAGGAAAAAGCTATTAATTTACGTAAAGAAGTTTGATTAAATCTTCCAATAGAACCAATTAAAGCATTAAAAATTATAATAAAATATAAAAAATTTAAGTTAAAATAATAAGACAATAAAATTATGGGGGTAATTTTTTGTCATGTTATTAAAATAAAACAATTAAATCAAGAAAGACCTTCTATAATATTAGGAAATCAAAAATGAAATGGAATTGATCCTATTTTTATTAATAAGGAAGAATTAATAAAAATAGAAAAAAAATTATTAAAAAAAAAATTTTTTATTAAAAATAATCTTAATAAAATTGAGAATAGAAAATTAATTGAGGCAATTGATTGAGTAAGAAAGTATTTTAATGAAGCTTCTGAATTTAAAAGATTATGGGGGGTAGTAATAAGGGGGATAAATCTTAATAAATTAATTTCTAATCCAATTCAACATCCTAATCATGAGTTAGAAGAAATTGAAATTAGCGTTCTAAAAAATAGAATGAATAAGAAAAATATTTTATTGGAGTTATTTAATAAAAGAATAAAAAATAAGAATTAAATTATTCTAAAATGAAATTTATTCATATTATAAAATTATATTTTAGTGTAAGATGCACAATAATTTTTGAAGTTATTAGATATAGTTTAATTCTATAAAATATAATAAAGGTAAAAAAAAATTACATAATTTATCCTATCAGAATAATCCTTTAATCAGGCACTTTATTGATTTAAAAAAAAGGGACTTCCTTTATATTTGAGGTATGAACCCAAAAGCTTTATTTAGCTTATTTTTAA